ATTCGATCTCGATGAAACAATAAATCAATGAACAGCTAGTTTGCTACTATAACTAGTTAAATTTATATATATTTTTTTTTCTTTCAATACAATAAATATTATAGAATAATAATAATATAATTTAGAATAGTAGAAATAAGGAAACGAAGAGGAAAAACTTATATTTATTGAAAAATAGAAGACAAACCCCCTCATTAGAAACTGATATCCAAAAGGACGAGGGCAGGAATCTACACATTGATTTTTTCACATTTTTGTGAACCGTATGCATCAAAAGGTGCATGTACGGTTCCTGAGGGATAAAATTTTACCCTAATCAACCGACTTTATAGAGCAAGATTACTTTTTTTAACCCAAGAGATTACGACCGAGATCTCGAATTACCTTGTTGGTCTTATCATATATCTCAGTATAGAGGATCAGACCCAGGATTTGTATTTGTTTATAAATTGTCCTGGCGGATGGGTATTACCCGGAATAGCTATTTTTGATGCTATGCAACTTGTGATACCAGATGTATATACAATATGCATGGGAATAGCCGCTTCAATGGGATCTTTTATCCTGGTCGGAGGAGAAATTACCAAACGTTTTGCATTCCCTCACGCTTGGCTTTGGCGCCAATGAGTTTTTTTTTCGAAAAAAAAAGACTATGCCTTCACCATAACATAAGAAATAAGAATATAAATATATATTATGAGTAAAAATAGCATGGCACTTTGAATTCGATATACAAAAGTTTGTTATTTATTTTTTTTTAACAGTAACAAAACATTAAATTATGTATCGAGAGAGGAGTATGAGATAAAGGGTATTCCTGATTTTATTTATTTATCCGGAGTCCATTTCAGCGTCACAAACTTTTTTATTTTTATAGCAAAAGACTCTTAATGCTAACCGAACAAGATTTCTGTTTGAAAGAGTACAAAAAAAATTCCTTATTTAATTTAGGATCAAAAAGAAACTTTGGGATTGCTGAATTACAGACGAAATGCATATATAAAGCAACGGAGCCATCATAGTATTTTGAACTCAGCAAAAGAAGGGTGGTAATTGGATGATTTACTGATCTAGATACGCTAGATTCTATTTTCTTCGGTGGAAGAGAAAAGTAAATTGCATAGTCGAGCCGTATGCAATGCGCAAAAGATGCACGTACGGTTACGAGTGTTTTTGTCTTCGACTCATCGTATGAGATAGGGGAATTATCTTTTTGTTATATCATCAGGGTAATGATCCATCAACCTGCTAGTTCTTTTCATGAGGGATCAACGGGAGAGTGTATGATGGAAGCGGAAGAACTATTGACTTTGCGAGAAACCCTTACAAAGGTTTATGCACAACGAACAGGCCAACCTTTTTGGGTTCTAACCGAAGACCTGGAAAGAGATGTTTTTATGTCAGCAAGAGAAGCCCAAGCTCACGGAATTATTGATTTTGTAGCAAATGAAGGAGTAGGAATAGTAAAGAAAGAACAATGGAAAGAGTCAAAGTAGTCAACTGCCCAAATTGATATTTGATCTTTTTACTTGGATGGATAATATTCGAGAGAACTTTAAATAATTCATAATCATCAGGTTAGGATTGATCTAAACCAGTCCCTAAATGTAAATTATTCAATATGCCAACCATTAAACAGCTTATTAGAAACACAAGACAGCCAATCAGAAACGTCACGAAATCTCCTGCTCTTCGGGGATGTCCTCAGCGCCGAGGAACCTGTACTAGGGTGTATGTGCGACTCGTTCAGATTAAGAACTGGGTCAACAAAAGAAATCCATTTCCAGTATCTTTGATGAAATTTATGGTTTACTTTGGTGTAACCCAAATCAGCTCGATTTAAGCTGATAGGCAAGTTCCCATTGATAGCAAATGTTATACATTAAGCGGGAAAGTACTTAAAAAAAAATTATGCTCCCATTTTTGTAAAACGGACTAACAGGGTCAGCTATTCGGCTAACCTTCAAAATTAAATACCGTTACTGTATAAGTGGATCTCAGTGTGAAAGACCTATTACTGGATAATTCATGGGTAGAGCCAAAGATTTTGAATTGTACAAGTTACCAATAACGTTGACTAAACGAAATAAAGGGCTCCGGTGTATAGAAAGGACCTCACCGTTTACGAAGTAACCATAGAAACGAAGGAACCCACAATTTCTTTATTCATCTAGATTTACTACGTTTTTCTTTTTTCTACTTAAGCGAAATGCCTAAAAAAAATAGTGGTCGGGAAGGTTATAGTAGCAAAAGCCATTGGAATTTTTTTTATACATTGGAAAAACTGTTTTGTTATTACTAGCGAGGAAAGAAGAAATAACTCAAAGAGAAATAAAAAATTTTCAATTAGTTATTTTTAAAAGTTTCATTTATTCAATGACCAGAGTTAGACGAGGATATATAGCCCGGAGACGTAGAAAAAAAATGCGTTTATTTGTATCAAGCTTTCGAGGGGCCCATTCAAAAACTATTCGTATTATTGCTCAACAGAAAATAAGAGCTTTGTTTTCAGCACATCGCGATAGAGATAAGAAAAAGAGAGATTTTCGTCGGTTGTGGATTACCCGGATAAACGCAGCAATTCGGGGAACAGAAAGGGGTGTATACTATAGTTATAGTAACTTTGTAAATGATCTGTACAAGAGACAGTTGATCCTTAATCGTAAAATACTTGCACAAATAGCTATATTAAATAGGAAGTGTCTTTATAGTATTTCCAATGAGATCGTAAAAAAAGAAGGGTGTAAAGAAGCAACCGAACTTATTTAAACAAAGTTCCCCGGAGAAGGAACTCCGGGAAAGTTGCATAAAAATTTGTCGTATAAAATAAATCGGATTGTCGTATTTTTTAGAGCAAAATATAAATTGAATAAAAGAAAAATAAAGAGTAAACCTATTGTTTTTTTGTTCTAAAACCTCGAAAACCCGGAGTTCGAATGGCCGACTTGGCTCTTTCAAATTGTTTCTCATTATTAAGAAAGGGTAACAAAGATAGAATACGAGCTTGTTTTATAGCAATAGTAATTAATCGTTGTTGTTTCAGAGTCAATCTATTGACGCGCCTAGATAATATTTTTCCCTGTTCACTAATAAATCGACTAATTAAACTCATGTTTCTATAATCAATTCGGTCCCCTGATTGTAGCGGGGGCAAGCGCCTGCGAAAAGGCCGCTTAGATTTAAGTAAAGATCGCTTGGATTTATCCATGGTTTGTTTAGTTTATTCCTTATAATATAAATTATATTCTACCTAAAATCCTATTTCGAATTCAATTTTTTGAGATCCGACCAAAATTGGATTGGTTTTTTTCTTTAATTTGAATTCGTTTATTTAGATTTTATTTTTTATGCATACCATATAATGAAATATATGTATAATATATGTCCTTTTGAACTCTCCCTTCTTCAACCTTCAAAAAGTAATATACAAACGTTCGGTTCGATCTATTTTTTTATCTCGCCATGAATTGTATGCTTGTAACAATAGGGACAGAATTTTCTTAATTCCAATCGACTGGGTGTGTTGTGTCTATTCTTTTGAGTAATATATCGGGAAATACCCCTCGATTCCTTATCAACATTCTTTCGGACACAACTAGTACATTCCAAAATAACGCTTACTCGGACATCTTTACCCTTGGCCATGAACCATTCCCCCCCTTTTTTTTATTCAAGCAACTCTTTCATTTTCAACCCAAAGCATATAGAAAGAAAAAAAATATATATAAATTGCTAAGTAAAAATACACTTCAAAAGATTTCGTTGCAGTAAATGGAGGAATAGTAAATATAATTAAGTTAGTTATAATATTATAAAGAATACCTAATACAACGATTTCGAACTTCTAATCACAGTACAGTATTTCATTTAAGTCTCATGTATGAGACTTTTGCACGAGACTCGCATTTTAACCTTTAATTTGAGCTTGAGCACAAGGGTTACTGAGGTTAAATACAATTTTATTTCTCCCTTTTCGAATATAAGGTCAAAGGGAGAAAGGGCGGGGGATTAGTCACAGAGAGTGTATTCGTTCTCTAATCGTCGTTACCCCCCTTACCATGCCATGCCAATTACTAGAATTAAAAAAAGGGAAATGTTAACGCATCCGGGAAAAAACGGTTTATTTCGATCAATAGACCCGCTAAAGATCCGAACCATAAAGTACTTAGTACCGGTGCCACGGAGAGGTATGTTTTTAGATCTCGCATTGAAAATACTCCTTGCTTTTTTTTTAGTTATATATTATATTGTTGTATATATAGTATATATTGTAACACATAAGAATAATACATATATTATAGATAATCAGAAAATTCCTAAGGCAAATTAAAATGTACGATAATCCGGTAGAGAAGATTTTATACCTTTTTTAGGTTAAAAACAGTAAAAAGCTACATCTTTCCTATAGAGCATTCCCTAAAAGCCTTTTTTTACTTTACAGCGTCAAATATTTTTATATTCTATCATATATGAAATAAAAAAAATATATTCTGTTGTATAAAAAATGAAACGGATTATTTACAATAACAATGTAAACTTCGTAAAAGGGATGTAGCGCAGCTTGGTAGCGCGTTTGTTTTGGGTACAAAATGTCACGGGTTCAAATCCTGTCATCCCTACCTATTGCTTTTACTCTGAGAAGTAAAGAGGAATTCATTGAGATCCCTGAAAGCTATTCAAATTAGACATACATAATCTATCATTTTTATAATACTATTCTCTTCTTCTCTATATATTACAAAATAATACATCAAACACATATAAAATTCTAATTGTATATGATATATTTATATATAAATATGTGATACGCATGCAGGATGTAATATTGGGTTACAAAGGGAATCCGTTTTTCGTTTGTGATAAGAAAGCGCTCTTAGTTCAGTTCGGTAGAACGCGGGTCTCCAAAACCCGATGTCGTAGGTTCAAATCCTACAGAGCGTGATTCCCGTATTGTTAGTTCTAACTATACTGAAATACCTTCACTACTTTGAAGAAGCATC